CAAACAGGTACAGGTAAACTAAATGGGGTTCCTGTAGCCGTTGGGGTTATGGATTTTCAGTTTATGGGGGGTAGTATGGGCTCTGTAGTGGGTGAGAAAATAACACGTTTGATAGAGTCTGCTACTAATCAATTTGTACCCCTTATTCTAGTGTGTGCTTCCGGAGGAGCACGTATGCAAGAAGGAAGTTTGAGCTTGATGCAAATGGCTAAAATATCCTCTGCTTTATATGATTATCAATCAAATAAAAAGTTATTCTATGTAGCAATCCTTACATCTCCTACTACGGGCGGGGTGACAGCTAGTTTTGGTATGTTGGGGGATATCATTATTGCCGAACCCGACGCCTACATTGCATTTGCTGGTAAAAGAGTAATTGAACAAACATTGAATAAGACAGTACCTGAGGGTTCACAAGTAGCTGAATATTTATTCCAAAAGGGCTTATTTGATCCTATCGTACCACGTAATCTTTTAAAGGGAGTTCTGAATGAATTATTTCAACTCCATGCTTTATTTTGAATGAAAATTAAAGTAGAAACGTATGAGTCCTCATTTATTTTGAAATTAATTCTACATTTTCTAAATTATAAAAAAAAAAATTTCTAAATAAAATAGACCAATAAGAAAAATAACTAAAATAATAAATGAAGTGGATGATCATATATTATCTTTCATATAGAAAGATGAATAAACCTATTTTTTATTTCCATTCGATTTATTATATGCTTACTATAATAGATTATATATTAGTATTTTTACTCCCTATTATATTTATTCCTTAGTATATATATTATATCTAAGTCTATATAATATACTCTTCTATTTTATATGTCCGTGTATATATATTCAATACTCACTTAAGTATAATTATACTAGTATAATGATATATGAAGTATAAAATATCTTTATAACGGGTATAAATATTAAATCGAGGTAACTATTCTATGACAACTATCAGCAACTTACCCGCTTTTTTTGTGCCTTTAGTGGGCTTAGTATTTCCGGCAATTGCTATGGTTTCTTTATCTCTTCATGTTCAAAAAAACAAGATCTTTTAGATCTTATGGGGTTAAATCTTCTTTTTTCTATCTTTTTTTTTAACTTAGGCTTACTTAGAGCATAACACAAAAAGCTATTTAATAGAATGCGCAGGTTCCTACGAGTAGTCATATGCATAAACATCATATATGAGTAAATGACTTATAGCTATTTGAAAATAAATAATTGGTAAGATTTCTGAAACATAAAGTAAATATATCCACATGTCTGGGGATATATATAATCATATACGTACATATGGGATGTTATTTTTTAGTTTAACTCTAAGCAAGTTATGAATTACTCCTAAAACTTCACATGATAATAGTGCTAGTTGATGAGGGTTACTTCGGCAACAAAAAAATTAAAGTCAAATTTATTGGGGTTATGTTACCTCCCAATTCCAATACAATGCAAGTAGGTCTAGTTATAGTATGAGTTGGCGATCAGACTGGATATGGATAGAACTTATAGCGGGGTCTCGAAAACTAAGTAATTTCTGCTGGGCTTTTATCCTTTTTTTAGGTTCATTAGGGTTTTTATTGGTTGGAATTTCTAGTTATTTTGATAGGTTTTTTATACCGTTATTTCCCTCTCAGCAAATCCTTTTTTTTCCACAAGGAATCGTGATGTCTTTCTATGGCATTGCAGGTCTTTTTATTAGTTCATATTTATGGTGCACAATTGCGTGGAATGTGGGTAGCGGTTATGATCGATTCGATATAAAAGAAGGAATAGTGTGTATTTTTCGTTGGGGCTTCCCTGGAAAAAATCGGCGGATCCTCCTGCAATTCCCTATGAAAGACATTCAATCCATCAGAATGGAAGTTAAAGAGGTTTTTTTTTCTCGTCCTATACTTTATATCGAAATCAGAGGCCAGGGGCGCATTCCCTTGACTCGGATCGATGAGAATTTTTCTCTACGAGAAATTGAACAGAAAGCCGCTGAATTGGCCTATTTCTTGCGTGTACCAATTGAAGTTTTTTGAAAAAAGTAAAAACTTTCTTATTCTTAGCAAAAGGTAAATAAAAAAGGATAACTCAAGAATTTCCCTTTTTTCTATAACAAAACTTAATATAAGTTTATGACAAACTCTGATTAGAACAAAAAAAGTAAATGTACACGACACAACGAAAAAATTTAGAAAAAATTTTTGTCCATAAATTCTTTCTAAATTCAAGGACCGAACACTGTACCTAATCACAAATAAAAAAACTAGGGATATAAACTTGAGACTTGTAATGTAATGTAATAGAACTAATAGAGTACACGAATGAGCCAAATTCATTTCAAAATTTACAAACGGGCAAATGGCAAAAAAGAAAGCTTTTATTTCTCTTCTATATCTTGTATCTATAGTATTTTTGCCTTGGTGGCTCTCATTTACATTTAACAAAAGTATGGAATCTTGGGTTAATAATTGCTGGAATACTGGGCCCTCCGAAAATTTTTTGAATGATATTGAAGAAAAGATTATTATAAAAAAATTCATAGAATTAGAGGAACTTTCCCTCTTCGACGAAATCCTAAAGGACTACACGCAAGGGCGTTTAGAAAAGCTTCATGCTGGAGTCTACAAAGAAACGATCCAATTGATCAAGGTGCACAATGAGAGTCGTATACATACGATTTTACATTTCTCAACAAATATAATATATTTTCTTATTCTAAGTGTTTATTCTATTCTAGGTAATGAATACCTTATTTTTCTTAACTCTTGTCTTCAAGAATTTTTATATAATTTAAGCGACACAATAAAAGCTTTTTTTATTCTTTTATTAACCGATTTATGCATAGGATTCCATTCGCCCCATGGTTGGGAACTAATAATTGGATCTATCTACAGAGATTTTGGATTTGATCATTATAATCAAATTATATCTGGTGTTGTTTCTACTTTTCCAGTTATTTTAGATACAATTTTTAAATATTTAATTTTTCATTATTTAAATCGCGTATCTCCGTCACTTGTAGTGATTTATCATTCAATGAATGATTGAAAAAGGATAGAATGGTTTAATTATAATGTTTATTACGTTGTACATAAGTAAAAGAGTAAAAAATATACTTATTCTTTCTAGCCACCCCGGGTGGGTCCATCAATATTCCACCCAAATGAAAAAATTTCACTAAATAGCAGAATCGTGGATAAGTCACTAGTATAGTTCTTTATCTAATTTTATTGTATAAATTTAGGGGATTAATGATTGGACCATGCAAACTAGAAATACTTTTTTTTGGATAAAGGAAGATATTATTCGATTTATTTCCGTATCGCTCATCATATATATAATAACTCGGGCACCCATTTCAAATGCGTATCCCATTTTTGCACAGCAGAGTTATGAAAATCCACGAGAAGCGACTGGTCGTATTGTATGTGCTAATTGCCATTTGGCGAACAAACCCGTGGATATTGAGGTTCCACAATCGGTCCTGCCCAATACTGTCTTTGAAGCAGTTGTTCGAATTCCTTATGATCTGCAATTGAAACAAGTTCTTGCTAATGGTAAAAAAGGGGCTTTGAATGTGGGGGCTGTTCTTATTTTACCCGAAGGTTTTGAATTAGCCCCTCCCGATCGTATTTCCCCCGAGCTTAAAGAAAAGATGGGAAATCTGTCGTTTCAGAGCTATCGCCCCACTAAAAAAAATATTCTTGTGATAGGTCCTGTTCCTGGTCAAAAATATAGTGAAATCTCCTTTCCTATTCTTTCACCGGACCCCGCCACTAAGAAAGATGTTCACTTCTTAAAATATCCCATATACATAGGCGGAAACAGAGGAAGGGGTCAGATTTATCCCGATGGAAGCAAGAGTAACAATAATATTTATAACGCTACAGCCGCGGGTATAGTAAACAAAATCATACGAAAAGAAAAAGGGGGGTACGAAATAACCATAGTAGATGCATTGGATGGACGTCAAGTGGTTGATATTATCCCTCCAGGACCAGAACTTCTTATTTCCGAGGGTGAATCTATCAAACTGGATCAACCCTTAACGAGTAATCCTAATGTGGGTGGATTTGGTCAAGGGGATGCGGAAATAGTCCTTCAAGATACATTACGCGTACAAGGTCTTTTGCTATTCTTGGCATCTATTATTTTAGCACAAATATTTTTGGTTCTTAAAAAGAAACAGTTTGAAAAGGTTCAATTATCCGAAATGAATTTCTAGATACGCGGATTTATAAATACTAATTTATAAAAAGAACCTAATTATTTTTGGAAATTGTGTTATGTAATTCTGTATTACCAAAAACTTATGAAAAGCCTTTTGCTTGTTTATATTGTTTTTCTTTTATATTTTGGAAATTACTTGTACTAGTATTCTTTTTTCAATCAAACTAGAAGGGGTATGATTATGTCCCTATTTTCAGTCATAGACTGAATCAAATTAGATTAAACATATTATAAAAAAGCGGCAAATAAAAACTCAAGTAAAAAATGAAGGAGAAGAACAAGACATTCTAAAAGGGGTTATTTGTCTTCCGAGTCGTTGACACAAGATTAGGAATTTTACACAACCTTTTCTTGTGTCAAAATAAGAATTCGTCTGCACCTCGTTCCTCAAAGATTCCTGTTTGTAGTTACATTTTTTTGAGGTTTATTACTTAAAATAAGTAGTAGTGGTGGACAAACAAAAAATATAACAAAGTGGTCCATTTTTTTATCATTTATACGAAGAAAAGTCTGATTTTTACGAGCTCAACGGAACCCCCCAAAGAAAGAGGGGGTAGGTTCCGTTGAGTTCTTATGCTTTCCTGTCATGTCTACAAGTCAGTTCAGCTGATTTTTAGACTTATACTAAAGGGATGAACCTAATCCCGAATATGAACCATAAAAGAAAATACCGATTAAACCGATCACAACAATACCAGTTACAGTACCTATTATCCAAAGAGGAATCCTTCCAGTAGTATCGGCCATTTGCCCTACTTTCCTCCACATTTCATCAG